TCATTCCATTTCAATCGATTCAAGAACGAGACAAAGAACTAATGCCCCCTTCCGGTATCTCGATTGAAATACCTATCCATGGTATTTTTCGTAGAAATAATATTCTTGCTTATTTCGATGATCCTCAATACAGAAAAAAGAGTTCAGGAATTACTAAATATAGGACAATTTTCAAAAAAGAGGATTTAATTAAGTATAGAGGATTCAAAGAATTTAAGCCAAAATACCAAATGAAAGTAGATCGATTTTTTTTTATTCCCGAGGAAGTGCATATTTTACCCGAATCCTCTCCCATAATGGTACGGAACAATAGTATCATTGGAGTAGATACACCAATAACTTTCAATAGAAGAAGCCGAGTAGGCGGATTGGTGCGAGTGGAAAAGAACAAAAGGGGGATTGAACTAAAAATCTTTTCGGGAGATATCCATTTTCCCGAAGAGATAGAAAAGATATCCCGACACAGTGGCATCTTGATACCACCCGGAACGGTAAAAAAAAAAAATTCTAAGGAATCAAAAAAATTTAAAAATGGGCTCTATGTCCAATGGATCGCACCTACCAAGAAAAAGTATTTTGCTTTAGTTCGACCCGTAATTATATATGAAATCGAGGACGGTATAAATTTAGTAACCCCTTTCCCCCAGGACCTGTTGCAGGAAAGGGATAATCTGGAACTTCAAGTTGTCAATTATATTCTTTATGGAAGTGGAAAACCGATTCGGGGAATTTCTTACACAAGCATTCAATTAGTTCGAACTTGTTTCGTCTTGAATTGGGATCAAGACAAAAAAAGTTCTTCGATCGAAGAGGTCCGCGCTTCTTTTATTGAAGTAAGTACAAATGGCATGATTCGAGATTTCCTAAGAATTGACTTAGTGAACTCCAATATTTCGTATATTCGAAAAAGGAATAATCCGTCCGGTTCAGGATTGATCTCGGATAATGAGCCAGATCGCACCAATATCAATCCATTTTTTTCTATTTATTCCAAGGTAAAGATTTCACAATCACTTAGCCCAGATCACAGAACTATTCGTATGTTGTTGAATAGAAATAAGGAATGCCGATCTTTGATAATTTTGTCATCATCTAATTGTTTTCAAACGCGTCTACTCAACGATGGAAAATATCACAATGTGATAAAAGAATCAATTAAAAGAGGTCCTCGAATTCCAATTAGGAATTCGTTAGGACCTTTAGGAATAGCCTTTCAAGTTGAAAATATTTTTTCATTTTCCTATTTAATAACTCATAATCCGATCTTGGTAACGAAATATTTGCAACTTGACAATTTCAAAGAAATTTTTCAAGTATTTCAATATTATTTAATGGACGAAAACGGGAGAATTTATAAGCCCGATCTATGCAGTAACATCGTTTTGAACCCATTCCATTTTAATTGGCATTTTCTCCATCATAATTACCATCCTAATTATTGTGAAAAAACATCTACAATAATTAGCCTTGGGCAATTGATTTGTGAAAATGTATGTATATCTAAAAACGGACCAAACCGAAAATCGGGTCAAGTTCTAATTGTTCAAATGGATTCTGTAGTAATAAGATCGGCTAACCCTTATTTGGCGACTCCGGGAGCAACTGTTCATGGCCATTACGGAGAAATCCTTTCTGAAGGAAATACATTAGTTACATTTATATATGAAAAATCGAAATCTGGTGATATAACACAAGGTCTTCCAAAAGTAGAACAGGTGTTAGAGGTGCGTTCGATTGATTCAATATCGATGAACCTAGAAAAGAGAGTTGAGGGTTGGAACGATCATATAACAAGAATTCTTGGCATTCCATGGAGATTCTTGATTGGTGCTGAGCTAACTATAGTTCAAAGTCATATTTCTTTAGTTAATAAGATCCAAAAAGTTTATCGATCTCAGGGGGTGCAGATCCATAATAGACATATAGAAATTATTGTGCGTCAAATAACATCCAAAGTGTTGGTTTCAGAAGATGGAATGTCTAATGTTTTTTCACCTGGCGAACTAATTGGATTGTTGCGAGCTGAGCGAACGGGGCGTGCTTTGGAAGAAGCGATCTGTTACCGAGCACTATTACTGGGAATAACAAAAACATCTCTGAATACTCAAAGTTTCATATCCGAAGCGAGTTTTCAAGAAACTGCTAGAGTTTTAGCAAAGGCCGCTCTCCGGGGTCGTATTGATTGGTTGAAAGGCCTGAAAGAGAACGTTGTTCTAGGGGGAATAATACCCGTTGGTACCGGATTCAAAAAAAAAATTAGTGCAGCGTTCAAGGCTAAGGCAACATTCCTTGGAAAAAAAAAGAATTTGAGGGATAGATAAGAGAGATATTTTGTTCCATCACATAGAATTATTTTATTTTTTTTTCATTTCAAACAATTTATGCAATACATCATAGCAATCATTTCCAGGATTTACAGGATTTAATGGTTCTTAAGAGCGGATGAATCCGCTTAATTATACGTGGTCATTTGATTCGGTAATAGTAATAAAGATACTAA